AAATTAAGGGTTCTTTTCTTGTTTTCTTGAGTGATTTGTTCTACAGAGACCGAACTCCTCCAATCCAATTTTTATTCATAATTGGAAGTTCCTACGAGATAATAGAAATAGATCGGTGAACCTTGGAAAAAGGGGTCTTTCACTTTGATTTTACATTATCAATTATGAAAAAAAAAATAAATCAAACAAATGGAGAAAAGCCGGCTATCGGAATCGAACCGATGACCATCGCATTACAAATGCGATGCTCTAACCTCTGAGCTAAGCGGGCTCACATAACATAAATTGGACACGTATACTAATTTAGTAAACTGCGTAGATATTAACTGTTCATTCTTAGCTATTTCATAAGAAATATGATATATAGAAAAATGAAAATATAAAGAATAAGAATATAAAATTTCCAAACATATTGTATATCTGAATATTCTATTATATAACATACCTATTAATATAGCGATATTCAATTTAGATCTATTTCTAAAATAGATGTTTATCAATAATCAATATCTTAATTAGAATTAAGCTAGTAAGATTTTTTTTACGATTCTATTTTACTTTTTTTTTATTAAAATATAAAAAAAAAGCTTTTTTTACAAGTAAATAATTTTGAATTTTAAGATAATTCTAAATTAACGGAATGATTAGTTATAGCCATTTTATTAGTTGTAGTTATGGCTATTAATTAACTAATTAAATTTAAAATTAATAATACTAAAATTTTCCTTTTCATTTTTTTTTAGTTATATTATAGAAGGTCTGCCCTAAGAAAAGGATAAGAATAAAAATGAAAGATAAAAGTGCAATCCAGATCATAATAAAAGATTTCTCCAGTTTCAGTCGGAAAGGTGAAAGCTAAGACGAAAAAAAAAAAAAAAGAATCGACCCTTCAAGTATTTAAAATTGCACGATAAAAATGATAGAAATAGGGGTATATTAATAAATATATTATAGTATAATATATATGTTATGCGGTATATATTGAATTTCTGATATAGAAATGATAGAATCATTTCTGATTGGACCAAATAAGGTCCCCGATATAGATGAAAGAAAATAGACAAGAAATCAAATAGTATAAAACACTTTTCAATATAAGAACGGGTATCTAATGAATTCAACGATTCGAGCATAATATAAATGAAAGAAAAAAAAGGAGGGGTCGGCATCATAATGTGATCCTAATCACAGCACAAAACAAAAAAGGGGATATGGCGAAATTGGTAGACGCTACGGACTTAATTGGATTGAGCCTTGGTATGGAAACCTACCAAGTGAAAACTTTCAAATTCAGAGAAACCCTGGAATTAAAAATGGGCAATCCTGAGCCAAATCCTGTTTTATGAAAACAAGCAAGGGTTTCATAAACTCATAAACCGAGAATAAAAGAGGATAGGTGCAGAGACTCAATGGAAGCTGTTCTAACAAATGGAGTTGACTGCATTGTGTTAGTAAAGGAATCCTTCCATCGAAACTTCAGAAAGTATGAAGGATAAACTTATAGACATACATATAGTACTGAAATACTATCTCAAAATGATTAATGACGACCCGAATCTGTATTTTTTTATATTTATATGAAAAATGAAAGAATTGTTGTGAATCGATTCAAAATTGAAAAAAGAATCGACTATTCATTGATCAAATCATTCACTCCATCATAGTCTGATAGATCTTTTTAAGAATTAATTAATCGGACGAGAATAAAGATAGAGTCCCATTATACATGTCAATACCGACAACAATGAAATTTATAGTAAGAGGAAAATCCGTCGACTTTAGAAATCGTGAGGGTTCAAGTCCCTCTATCCCCAAAACGACCTGGTTGACTCCCTAATTATTTACTTTATCATTTTGTTAGGGATTCCAAATTCGTTATGTTTCTCATTCATTCTCATTATACTCTTTCACAAACGTATCTGAGCGTAAATTTTTTTCTTATCACAAGCCTTGTGTATGATATATATGATACACGTACAAATGAACAGCGTTGAGCAAGGAATCCCCAATTCAAAATTTGAATAATTAACAATACATACCATTACTTGTACTGAAACTTAGAAAATAAATTTTTAAAGATCTAAGAAATCCTATCAGGGACTGTATAATACTTTGTAATACTTTTTTCATTTTTGTAATTGACATAGATCCAAGTCCTATATTAATATATTAAAAGAAAATTAGGATGATGCGTCGTGAATGGTCGGGATAGCTCAGCTGGTAGAGCAGAGGACTGAAAATCCTCGTGTCACCAGTTCAAATCTGGTTCCTGGCACATAAGGAATTTATATGAGTATATATTCTACAAATTAATTGATATGGGTCGACATACATATTTTATTTATTATATTGAAAAATAAATAGTATAGATCATGATACATATTTATCCATCTTAAGTGTCGGAGATATATCCCTTATATTTATCATATGTATGTAAAGTATACAAAAGAATTCCATTATTTTTCCTCTTGTTTTTTTATTTGTCCATACTGTTTCCCCT